ATTAATATCAGCTAAATAAGCTAATGGGTTCATACCTCATAAATGGAAGTATTATAACCCAAAGGATTGGAATATTTTCGTTGTTTTATATTATAAGTATTTTATTAACATTAAGATGTAATGATTGAATTTTAATTTGGGTGGGCTTAGAAATTAATATAATAAGATTTATTTCTTTAATTTTTATACGAACATCAGGGGGAATCGAAGCTTGTATAAAATATTTTTTTATTCAAAGGTTAGGTTCTAGTATTTTAATAATAATATTTTATACAGATTTTTTATGATTTGATTATGTATTGTTAAGAGTATTAAGATATAAAATGGGTGGGGGTCCGTTTTTTTTTTGGTTTCCTTCTTTATGTGAAAGATTGGGTTGGGGAAGGTGTTTTTTGTTAATAACTGTTCAGAAAGTGTTGCCTTTAATATTGATTTCTTTTTTGGTAAGTATATTTCTTTGATTTATTATTTTTAGAAGAATTTTTATCGGTGCTATAGGATCTATAAATCAAAAAAGAATAAAACGTTTATTAGCATATTCATCTGTTCATCATATTGGGTGAATTTTAATATGTAATTTTATTTCAGAAATGATATGAATAGTATATTTAATAGTATATACAATATTAATTTCAGGAATTGTAATAATTCTGATAAATGATAATGTGATAGATGTTGGGGGATTATGAAAAGTTAGTTCTAAATGAAGATTTGTGTTAGGTATATTAAGAATGGGTGGAATACCACCTTTTCTGGGTTTTTATTTAAAATGATGAATATTTTATTATTTAATAATATTGGATATAAGATTATTAGTATTAATAATTGTTATATCTGTATTAATATTTTATGTTTATTTTCGAGTAGTTTATGTTTTAGTAATAGGGGGAGTAAGAGAAATAAGATGGGAAATAAATAACGAAAATAAGAATATAATTGGATTAGATATATTATATTTAATAGGATTAAATTTAGGAATTATTGTGTGAATATTCCTGGTATAGAATATTAAGATATAAATTCTGTTAGTTTTCAAGGCTAAAAGAGCTAATTTCTGGAATGAATTTACAGTTCATCATCTATTGATTTCTTAAGAAGATTATTAAACTTGCAATTTAAGGTTTTTATAAACTAAATTACTGCGATGATTATATTCAACTAATCACAAGGATATTGGAACTTTATATTTGATTTTTGGGGCTTGAGCTGCTATAATAGGAACAGCAATAAGAGTTTTAATTCGAGTTGAACTAGGTCAACCAGGAAGGTTTATAGGTGATGATCAATTGTATAATGTAATTGTAACTGCTCACGCATTTGTAATAATTTTTTTTATAGTAATACCAATTTTGATTGGGGGGTTTGGAAACTGATTAGTACCTCTAATATTAGGTGCTCCTGATATAGCTTTTCCTCGAATAAATAATTTGAGGTTTTGATTATTACCCCCTTCATTGTTTTTATTGGTAATCTCATCTTTAGTGGAAATAGGAGTAGGGGCCGGTTGAACAGTATATCCTCCATTAGCTGGATTAGAGGGTCATGCTGGTAGATCTGTTGATTTTGCTATTTTTTCTTTACATTTAGCCGGAGCTTCTTCAATTATAGGAGCTATTAATTTTATTTCAACCATTATTAATATACGTTTTTATGGAATAACTATAGAAAAAGTTCCTTTATTTGTGTGATCTGTTTTAATTACAGCTGTATTATTATTATTATCTTTACCTGTTTTAGCGGGTGCTATTACTATATTATTAACTGATCGAAATTTTAATACTTCTTTTTTTGATCCGTCGGGAGGTGGGGATCCTATTTTATTTCAGCATTTATTTTGATTTTTTGGGCATCCGGAAGTTTATATTTTAATTTTACCCGGATTTGGGATTGTTTCGCATATTATTAGATCTTCTGTTGGGAAGCGGGAACCTTTTGGTAATTTAGGGATAATTTATGCAATAGTTGGAATTGGTGGAATAGGATTTGTAGTATGGGCCCATCACATATTTTCGGTAGGAATGGATGTAGATACTCGGGCCTATTTTACTGCTGCAACCATGATTATTGCAGTTCCTACAGGGATTAAGGTTTTTAGATGAATGGCAACTCTTCATGGTTCTTATTTTAAGTTTGAAACACCTTTGTTATGATGTGTAGGGTTTATTTTTTTATTTACAATAGGGGGAATTACAGGTGTAGTTTTATCTAATTCTTCTTTGGATATTGTTCTTCATGATACTTATTATGTTGTTGCACATTTTCATTATGTATTAAGAATAGGAGCTGTGTTTGCAATTTTAGCTGGAATTACTTATTGGTTTCCACTGTTTTTTGGAATAATTATAAATGGAAAAAAAACCAAATTACAATTTTATGTAATGTTTGTGGGGGTAAATATAACTTTTTTTCCACAACATTTTTTAGGATTAAATGGTATACCACGTCGGTATTCTGATTATCCTGATTCGTATGTGTTTTGAAATATAGTATCGTCTATGGGGTCTTTTTTATCTCTATTAGGAGTTTTATTTTTTATTTTATTAATTTGAGAAGGTCTAGTAATTAAGATATCAAATCAAAGGATTTATTATGTTAGATCTTCATTAGAATGAATTTGTAGTGTTCCACCAATAAATCATACTTTTTGTCAATTGAATATATTAACTAAGTAATTTTTGCCAACATGAGGTTCTTTATATTTTCAGAACAGTTCATCAGCTGTAATAGAACAGTTAATTTTTTTTCATGACCACACCATGATAATTATAATTATAATTATAATTTTAGTAGGATATGTGTTGATAAGTTCTTGTGTTAATAAGTTATATAATTTAGGGTTATTTGAAGGTCAGGAGATAGAAAGAATTTGAACTGTACTCCCTGCTGTTTTCTTATTATTGATTGCCTTTCCATCAATTCGATTATTATATTTAATAGAAGAATATGAATATCCTGAAATAACTATTAAGGTTCTTGGTCATCAGTGGTATTGGTCATATGAATATAGAGACTTAGGTTTTAATAGGTTTGATAGATATATATCTTCTGGACAGGAGAATATATTTCGATTATTAAATGTGAATAATAGATTAGTTGTTCCTTATAATACTGATATTCGAATAATTGTGTCTAGCATAGATGTAATTCATTCATGAACTATTCCTTCTTTAGGGGTGAAGGTTGATGCTATTCCTGGGCGTCTTAATCAGTTGTCTTTTGTTTTTAATCGGGTGGGTATATTTGTAGGTCAATGTTCTGAAATTTGTGGGGCAAATCATAGTTTTATACCAATTATAATTTCTGTTATTCCTCGGTTAAGTTTCTTACAGAGTTGATCTTAATATAAGAATAGTGGCCGATTTAAGGTGTTAGTCTCTTAAATTAATTAAGAATAAATTAGTTTATAAAAATATTAGTTTGTCAGGCTAAAGAAGAAAGATTCCTCAATTAATACCTTTGAATTGATTATTTTCAAGAATAATAGTATTATTAATTGTAGTAAGAGCTGGGGTTATATATAGAGTAAATATATATAATAGAGATGTTGATATGTTAATAGGGGAAATAAAAAAGAGAATAAATTATTGATGTTGATAAATCTATTTTCTGTTTTTGATCCCTCTTCTTATTACGGAATTTCTATAAATTGAGTAATTATTTTAATAGTAATATGTTTTTTTCCTTTAAGATATTATTATATTCGTGGAGGAGCACAGAGGATTTTTTTAAATTTTTCTTCCCAAGTTGATAAGATGTTTGCAGAAGTTGCTGGGTCTAGAAAGTTAGCTATTGTATTTGTTTGTACAGTTACTTTTATATATTTAATTACTAGAAATTTATTGGGATTATTTCCTTTTGTATTTACAAGAACTGCTCACCCTTTAATCACCATAGGATTGGGTTTAGTTTTATGATTTTCTTTTTTCTTGATAGGTTGATTAAAAAATTTTAAGAATAGAGCTGCTCACTTAGTTCCAGAAGGAAGACCAATTTATTTATCCCCTTTAATAGTATTAATTGAAAGAATTAGTCATTTAATACGCCCGTTTACACTTTCTATTCGGTTGGCTGCTAATATAATAGCGGGTCATTTGATTATTAGACTTTTAGCAAGAATTAGAATAATAAGAATTTTAGGTTTTTCTAGATCAATTTTATTACAAAGAATTTTATTAATTCTTGAGTTTGGGGTATCAGTAATTCAGGGTTTTGTATTTAGAATTTTGGTTTTATTATATGCTTTAGAATATTACTAATTTTTGGAAAAAACTTTTCATCCTTTTCATATTGTAACCATTTCTCCTTGACCTTTACTAATAGGATTTGGTGTAATATCTGGAGTAATTGGAATAATTAAGATGTTTATATTTATAGAATTTAATTTATTATTTTTTTCTTTTATAGTTGCTATTATAGTAGCCATCGGGTGATGGCGAGATGTCGTTCGGGAAAGAACTTTTCAAGGGTATCATTCAAGAAATGTTTTAAGTGGAATTATATTAGGTATAATTTTATTTATTGTAAGAGAGGTCTTTTTCTTTTTATCATTTTTTTGAGCTTTCTTTCATTCTAGGTTAAATCCTACTGTAGAATTAGGTGTAACGTGACCTCCTCAAGGAATTACAGCTTTTAGACCTTTTCAAGTTCCTTTGTTAAATACTATTATTCTGTTAGCATCTGGTGTATCTGTAACATGAGCCCATCAGTCTATTTTAAATGAAAATTGAAAAATGGCAAATTATTCTCTTATATTAACATGAATATTGGGTGTATATTTTTTGAGACTTCAAGGATTTGAGTATTATATAGCAGAATTTAGAATTTCAGATTCGGTATTTGGATCTGTGTTCTTTATGGCTACGGGATTTCATGGTTTTCATGTAATTGTTGGGAGCTTATTTTTATTTATTATATGAATACGTTTAACTAAAAGACATTTTAGGAGGAGACATCATTTTGGGTTTGAAAGTGCAGCTTGATATTGACATTTTGTAGATGTAGTTTGATTATTCTTATTTTCTGTTGTTTATTGATGAGGAACTTAAATAATATAGTATATTAGTATATTTGATTTCCAATCAAATGGTGAAAAAAATTTATCTTTTTAGTTTAATATTATCTTTTATATTAGTTATAGTTATAAGAATTTTGTTTTTTATAATTTCTTATAAAAAGTTATTAGATGCTGAAACGTTTTCTTCTTATGAATGTGGATTTAATGTAAAATCAATTACCCGAATATTTTTCTCTTTTCGTTTTTTTTTAATTTCAATTTTGTTTTTAATTTTTGATATTGAAATTGCTTTAATGCTTCCTATTCCTTATTTAGTTTTAGGGAGATCAACAATGTTAACAATCTATTTGTTTTTTTTAATTTTAGTATTAGGTTTAATATACGAATATATTTATGGTTCTTTGAATTGATTAAATTTCATTTCTAAGGCTTAAACTTAGTGCACTAATCTGCCAATAGATTATAAAGCATTGCAATTCATTGTTACTGAAAAGAAGATATAGATTATTTTTTTTTTTTTTTTAGTTTTAAATTGATTTGCAATCAATTGATATGTTAAGCATACTAGATTAGTGAATTGAAGCTTCTAACTTCTAAATTAGCGGATAGCTACTAAAGTTATGAGCTTATATAGCGGCTTGATTTCGACTTAAGTAATGGATTAGTTAGTGAAATTCACGTCATTATTTCATGATGAAAATGTTTAGACCTCTTTATCTTCAGTAAAGTGCTCTAATAAGCTAATAGATTAAAAAGATATAATTAGAATAGGATATATTGTTATTATTAAAATAATAAATATAAGTTGGGAAGAAATTATATCAGGATTGTAGGATATTAAAGAATAGTAGTTATAACAATATTTTGGCCCATATGTTTCTTGTCATATTTTATCATTTTTTAAGAAAAAGTTTATTAAAAAAGATAAGGGAACTGCGGGAAGAACTCTTAAAAAGTGATTAAATCATAAAGAAATTGATGCCTGTCCAGAGTTTAAATATTTTTGGGATGAAAATGTTAGAGATATTCCAATAATTAATCCTGAAATTAGTAAAAGAATAATTAGAAATTTGTAAAAGTTAGGGATAATAAATAGTTGTTCTGGGTAAGATATTCATAATATAAATGTTCCTATTATAATTGAAAATGGGGCTATAATAATAATAGGTATTTCTATAAAATTAGCCGGGTGAATATTAATATCTGATTTAGATTTTAAAATAAATTTTATTGCTAGAGAAACTATTCGGAATGAATATGCTGAAGTTATTCCTACTGATAAAATTATTAAAATTCTTATAAGGGATAAAGTTTTTGAAAAGATTACTGTTTCTACAATAGGGTCTTTGGAAAAAAATCCAGATATAAATGGAAATCCTATTAATGATAATGATGCAATTCCTAATATAGAAGCTACAATTGGCAAATTATTTAGGATTGTCCCTATGTTTCGTATGTCTTGATATGTAGAAGAGTGAATTATAATTCCTGCGCATAAAAATATTATAGATTTAAATAAAGCATGAATAATTAAATGAAAAAAAGCTAATGAAATGGATCCTAAAGAGATAGCAAATATTATTATAGCAATTTGTCTTAATGTTGATAGTGCAATAATTTTTTTTATATCTATTTCTCAATTAGCAGATATTCTTGCATAAATAGCAGTTATTCTTGAAATAATTAGAATTATGGTTATTGTATAAGGGTGAGGATAGTTTATGATTCGAATAAGTAGATATACTCCGGCTGTTACTAAAGTGGAAGAGTGAACTAGTGCTGAAATTGGTGTAGGGGCAGCTATAGCTGCTGGTAACCATGCTGAAAAAGGAAATTGTGCTCTTTTTGTACATGCTGCTATTGCTAAGAATAGTATAATTATAGTAGGGAAGTTTTCGTTTATAAAAAAATTTCAGTTTGAAATGGATATTAGAAAAGCAATAGATAATAAAATTAGAATGTCACCTACTCGATTTGAAAAAATAGTAATAGATCCTGAAGCTGAAGAAGATGCATTTTGGTAATATACAACTAGTACAAAAGAAGTTAATCCTAATCCATCTCATCCTAATAAAATGAAAATAATATTATCTGATATGATTAAAAATGATATTGATAGTACAAATGATAAAAGTATTAGGGAAAATTGTTTATGTTCTAGTGGGGGAATATATTCTATTCTAAATATTAAAATTATTCTTGAAATAAATATTACTGTAAATAGGAATATCATTGATGTTCAATCAATAAGGAAACTTACTGGAATGTTAGTAGAATAAATTGAAATTAAAGGAAATTCAATAGAAATAAATGTAGAAGTATAAATTATATATATTGATGTAATTAGGGGAAATAAAGATATAATTACTATTACTATACTTTGAAAAATAATGAAAGTTTTTATGGTACCACAAACCAATGTTTTTGTATAAACTAAATATTTTTAAAACATGAATATTTCTATTTTTGAAATTATTATAATTAAAGGAATTAAATGAAGGAATAGGCATAAATATAATTTGTTATATGAATTTAGTGTTATTTTAGAGTTGGGTTGATTATGAGTTGTATTAAGAAATAGAGAGATTGAGAAGATTGAAGTTATTAGTGAAATAAAAATGAAAGGTAATAAAATTAATGTATTTAAATTAATTAAGCTTGTTAGAATTAGGATTTCACCAGCCAAATTAATTGACGGCGGTGCAGAAATGTTAGCGGCAATGAAAATAAATCATCAAAATGTAATGTTTGGGAATGAATTTCAAAGTCCTTTAAAAGAAACAATATTTCGGGTATGATGTTTTGTATAAATTATATTTACTATTAAAAAAAGGGCGGATGAGGATAAACCATGTGCAAATATTATTAAAATTGCTCCATAAAATCCTATATAGTTGAATGTTATAATTCTTGCTAAAACTAATCTTATATGAGCTACAGATGAATAGGCAATTAAGGATTTTAGATCTTTTTGACGAATGCAATTTATTCTTGTTATAATAGCTCCGATTAGTCTGATTCTTGAAATTCAAAAGTTTAAAGGAATAAATTTTGAATAGAGAAGAGGAGTGAATCGAATTAATCCGTATCCACCTAATTTTAATAAAACGGCAGCTAAAATTATTGATCCTTCCACTGGGGCTTCTACATGAGCTTTAGGTAATCAAAGGTGAAATATGAATATTGGTATTTTTACTAAAAAAGCTAAAATAAAAATAATTATAATTTTAGTTTGTTCACAATTTGTTCTAAGAACAATAAAATTTGGTGAATGTTTGAAAAGTAGAATTCCTAATAATAAAGGTAATGATGCAATAATAGTATAGATTATTAGGTAAATTCCAGCTTGTAGGCGTTCAGGTTGATATCCAATTTTAGTGACTAAAAATAGAGTAGGGATTAAGACTAGTTCAAAAAGTATGTAAAATGAAAATATATTTCTAGATGAAAATGTAAGTAAAAGAATTAAAAGGATAGAGGAAATAAATAAATATGAAAATTTTAAGGTATAGGATGATATAATAATTATTATAATTCTAATAAAGGATAACAAGATTATAATTAATGAAATATGGTCTATAAACATAAATTTATTAAAAATGATTATTTTATAAGAATAATATTTTAATAATAGGGCTATGGTTGAAATTGATAAAATAATTATAAAATTTAAATAATTAAATATTATAAATCTTATTGTAAACAAAGGGATAAAAAATTTTATCAAATATTAAATTAAAAGTCATATTGGTAAGGCGTTTGGTGATTTAAAAAATCGACATAATGAAACTATTAATACTAATCCCAGGGAAGACCCTGCTACTATAATAGTTAATATAATTATAATAGAAATAGGAGACATTAAAAATAGTTTTATAGCAATTAATGTAAAAATTGATATTAATATAAGTTCCAGACTTAATAAAAGAATAATGATATTTTTTCGTCATCATAATAAGCTGGTAATTCCAATTAGAATTATGATTTTGATAGAATTAATAATAGTATTTTCTACATCCAAAGTAGATGTTTTTATAAACTAAAATTTTTGAAAATAATAATTATATTAGGGGTATTATTTGTATTAAGAATTCAACCCATAATAGTGATTAGTAGATTAATTATTATTGTATTAGTTTATTCTATATTTTTATATTGAAGATTAAGAAGATTTTGATTTAGATATATAGTAATTTTAGTTTTGATAAGTGGTGTATTAGTTGTATTTATGTATATAATAAGAGTATTACCAAATGAAAGATTTGAGGTTTCTAGTTTAATAATCTTAATTTTAGGATTTGTATTGATATATAATAGAAATTTTTATAATGAGTTTATTCAAGATGTGGGATTAATAAGAATGAAAATTTGGGAAGGTACTACAATATTAATAAGTATATTTTTAGTAATATATTTACTATTTATTATAATTATTATTGTATGAGTAAGAATAATAGAAGTAGGGGCTATTCGAATTTATTAATTATGTGCCTGATTAAAAGGGTTAACTTGATAGGTTAAATAATGAAAAAATTTTTATTTCATTACGAAAGCAAGATAATATTTTAAAAATTGTAAATGGGTCTTTAGTTGATCTTCCTTCTCCATCTAGATTAACTTATTTTTGAAATTTCGGTTCTTTGTTAGGAATTTTTTTATTTTTTCAAATTTTAACTGGATTGTTTTTAGCTATACAGTTTTCTGGAAATGTAGTGTTGTCTTTTGATAGAGTTATTCATTTAATTCGTGATGTAAACTATGGTTGATTAGTACGTGTAGCTCATGCTAATGGGGCGAGATTTTTCTTTTTGTTTATATATATTCATATAGGTCGTGGTTTATATTATGGTTCTTATCGATTTAATAAAACTTGGTTAAGAGGTGTAACAATTTTATTATTATCTATAGCTACTGCTTTTTTAGGGTATGTATTACCATGGGGTCAGATATCTTTTTGAGCGGCTACTGTAATTACTAATTTGTTATCTGCTATCCCCTATGTTGGGGTTATATTGGTAGAATGAGTATGAGGTGGTTTTTCGGTAGGAAATTCAACTTTAACACGATTTTTTGCTTTTCATTTTATTTTACCTTTTATTATTTTGTTCATAGTAATCCTTCATTTATTATTTTTACATGAAACTGGGTCTGGTAATCCTATAGGATTAAATAGAGATTATGATAAGGTGGGTTTTCATCCTTATTTTAGAATTAAAGATATTTATGGTGCTGCTATGGTATCTATTTTTTTTATATTTGTATGTTTTGAAACTCCTTGTGTATTTATAGATGTAGAAAATTTTATTCCCTCAAATCCTATAGTCACCCCAGTTCATATTCAACCGGAATGATATTTTTTATTTGCTTATACTATTTTGCGTTCAATTTCTAGAAAAATTGGTGGGGTAATTGCTTTAGTTATATCAGTAATAATTTTATATTTTTTACCTCTATATTTAAAGTATAATTTTCGTAGCACTATATTTTATCCTATAATAAAAATTTTATTTTGATATTTTGTAGTTAATTGAATATTATTAACTTGAATTGGGGCTTGTGAAGTGGATTATCCTTTTATGCAATTAGGAATAATATTTAGTTTTTTATATTTTTTAATATATTTTATGTTTTGATTATTTGGGGAATTACAAGATTTATTAAATTAGATTTTAATTGAGGTTGTTTTGAAAGCAATCTATAAGAGATAGTTCTTTAAAGTCAGTTTAATTAGTTTAAGTAAAATAAAAACTTTGTAAGTTTTAGATTCTATAAGCATCAAGATGATGAGATAAATGCTACAGGAGAAATAAATAAGATTATTGGAAGGAAAATTTTTCAATTTAACATTATTAATAGATCATATCGAAAACGAGGATATGACCCACGAACTCATAGTATAAGAATTGTAATGATAAATAAAATTATAATAAAATTTTTTATAGAAGAAAAAAATAGAATTGTTGAAAAGATTGATAAGATAATTATATTGGAATATTCTGCTAAAAAAATTAAAGCAAATCAACCCCCTATATATTCTACATTAAATCCAGAAACAAGTTCTGATTCTCCTTCTGCAAAATCAAATGGACTTCGGTTAACTTCTGCTAAACATCTAGAAAATCATATATAAAATAGAAGAATATTCCCAAAAAAAAATCATAATAGGTTTTGTGATTCTATTATTTGTTTAAAATTGAAAGAATTCCTTAAAATAGAGATAAATAAGATAATAAGAAAAAAAGATACTTCATATGAAATTATTTGGGCTACTCTTCGAATAGCTCCAATATGACTATATTTTGAATTTGATGATCACCCAATTATTAAAATTGAGTAAACCCCTAACCTCGAAATAATAAAAAAAGCTAAAATATTATGCTTGTTATCTAAGATTTGATTATTTCTAAATGGAATAAGAGGAATTAGGATTAAAGCTAAAAAAAGTCTTAATCTTGGAGTTGAATAGGAAATAGTATAATTAGAAGGGTCTCTAGATGAGAGGGATTTATTAAAAAGTTTAATTGCGTCGGCAAATGGTTGTAAAATTCCAATAATTCCTACTTTGTTAGGTCCCTTTCGAATTTGAATATATCCTAAAATTTTTCGTTCTAAAATAGTGTAGAATGCAACAGCAATCAGTAAGCAAATAATAGTAATTAAAGTATTAATTATTGGGGATATAAAAATAGAATTAATAGATTCTAAATCTAATGCATTATTCTGCCATAAGAATATTAAAAATAAATTTATTGGTCCTTTCGTACTAAATAAAAATTAAATAAAAGATAGAAACCAATCTGGTTTACACCGATTTGAACTCAAATCATGTAATGATTTAAGGGTCGAACAGACCCACTTTTAAAATTACTGCATCTATAAAGTTACATTAATTCAACATCGAGGTCGCAATCAATTTTTTAAATAAGAACTTTAGAAAAATATTACGCTGTTATCCCTATGGTAATTTGTTCATGAAATCAATTTTATTGGGTCATTTAATTAATTAAAATAATGAAGATAATTATTTATTGGCTGCCCCAGCCAAACTAAAGTAAAATTCAAAAGGGTCTTGTCGTCTATTTATTTTATAAGAATATTTTAATTCTTAGTTTAAATTAGGAATAATATAAATAATATAGTAATTGAAATGTTTTACCATTCATACGAGCCTCTAATTAAGAGGCTAATGATTATGCTACCTTAGCACGGTTAAATTTCCGCGGCTATTAAAAAAATCATTGAGCAGGTAATACTTATAATTAAATCAATAAGAAATGTTTTTGGTAAACAGTCATTCAGTTTGTTGCTTAGTTCATAATATATAATTGGAAAATTCTACTAATGTTTTCATTTATAAAAATAATTGATATAATCCTTATTTTAAAATTTAATTTCTAAATAATTTTGGTTATGAAACTTTTTGGAAACTTTTATTCCTTATTACAATTTTTATAGTTTAAAAATTTATTCAAAAAATTATCTTTTTAAATATAATTGTTTATTGGAGATTAAGGAAACCAGAAATTAGAAGATTCGGATAAAGTATAATTTCAATAAATATATTTATTGTATTTTTGCTACAATATTAAAATATATCCATAGATGATCTTCTTTCGGGAAATTTTTAATAAAAATAATAGAATGGAAAACTCCTGATACTAAAGGAAAATAAATTTTCTTTAATAAATTTATTATTATCCTTTACAGTATAAAATAAAATTTAATAAAATTTTAATAAAAAAAATATTTTTAAAAATAAAAATTTATAAAGATGTTTTTATCTTTTCAGTGTAAGTGAAATGCTAAATAGCTTTAAAGTTCTTGATGCTTTTTCCAAAACATCAACTGTGTTACGACTTACCTTACCTTTAGATAAGGGTGACGGGCGATATGTGCACATTGTTTATCAGTTTCATTAAAAATTATTATTTAAAAATTACTAATAAATCCTTTTTCAAAATATAATTTTAATTATATATCCTTAAATGAGATTTAAGGTAACCCATTTTATCTTTTATATAGTTTACACCTTTACCTAATTTACTAGGAGGTCTATTTTGAAGAAAATATAATTATTAATCCTTAAGATGGAGGTATATAAAATATTAATAAAAGTGAAAAATATCGTGGAAAATCGATTAAAAAACAGGTTCCTCTAATATGAATAAATGCCGCCAAACTACAATAGTTTTTTAATATAATAATACTACCTAAATTAATAAAATATAAAAGGGTATCTAATCCTGTTTTAAATTTTTAATTTCTTCTATAGAAAAATTTTTATAAATAAAAAATAAAATTTCACTTAATATTTAATATTTTTAAAAAAAAAAATTATAAGAAAATAATTGTACAAGTTCATTTATAGTATAACCGCAACTGCTGGCACTATATTTAGTTAATGAGTTGATTTACAACTTTTATCATAATAAATGTGTTTATAGGTTATTAGTTTCAATATTATAAATGAATTCTAATCTAAATCAATATTCTTAAAAGCTGTACTGAGCTTGAGTTTGTTAGATATTTTATATCTCTATAAAAATCAAATTTTTATGTGCTAAACACTTTAACAAATAATTAAAAAAATGAAAAAAAGTGAAAAAAAAGCAGTAAAAATCGTAAGAAAAAAAACACCTACTACTCAATATTTTTACATGCTATTATGGTAGTAATATATTAAGGAATTAGGCCAAAAATGAGTGTTTTTTGAAAAAAAAACACAAATTATTAGCATAAAAATCTATATAAGATTGATTTTATTAAAATAATATAATATATATTGAATATTATTTTGCGTCATTTATATATATAAAAAATATGATAATAATAATATTTATGTCTGTATGATGGGGGTGGGGGGTTGGCCCCGGACAGGCCAGGACCCCCCTTTCCCCCCCCCTTCTTAATTTTAAAAAAAATAAGGTTTTGTATTTTTAACAAAAATTAGGTGTATATAATTAATAATATAATGATAATATATTCTCATTTTCATATTTATTAAAATATTGAGGATAGGGAATGAGAATATATATATATATATATATATATATATACATA